GTTCTGACTTTTATCTGGAGAATATCCAACAATGGGTTCCATTGAATGAATAATTGATCCGGATCCTAAAAACAATAATGCTTTCGAATAGGCATGAGTGATCAAATGGAATAAAGCAGCTCGATAAGAGCCTATCCCTGGGGCTAACATAATATAACCCAATTGAGACATTGTAGAATAGGCTAAACTTCTCTTAATATCTCTTTGAGCAAGAGCTAAAGTAGCTCCTAATAGTACCGTTATTACACCTATCAAAGAAATGAGATTCATTATGTAAGGTATGACTGTGAAAAGCGGAAGAAATCGAGCGACAAGAAAAATGCCTGCTGCTACCATAGTAGCAGCATGGATAAGAGCCGAAATAGGAGTAGGCCCCTCCATGGCATCAGGTAACCATACATGAAGGGGAAATTGTGCGGATTTAGCAACTGCACCGACGAATAATAGGGAGGCACACAGAGTAGCAAATAAAGAGTTGACCTCATTATTACGGATCAGGTTATTGAAGATTTCGAACAAATCTCGAAATTCGAAACTCCCTGTTATCCAATAAAAACCTAAGATTCCTAATAATAACCCAAAATCCCCTACACGATTAGTTACAAACGCTTTTTGACAAGCATTTGCGGCAGCCGGTCGTGTGAACCAAAAACCTATTAATAAATACGAACACATTCCCACTAGTTCCCAAAAAATATGAATTTGTATCAAATTGGAACTAGTAACTAATCCCAACATGGAAGTATTGGAAAAACTCATATAAGCAAAAAATCTCAAATATCCTTGATCATGAAACATATAATTGTCACTATAAATAAGAACCATGATTCCAACCGTAGTGATTAGTATTGACATAATAGAAGTAAGTGGATCGATCAAGTAGCCGAACTCTAAGGAAAAATCAGTATTGATGGTCCAAGACCATAGATGTTGATAGATAGAACTGCCATTTATCTGTTGAATAGACAGATCGGACGAAAAAACCATAACTATACTTAGCAATGAAACACTAGGAAAAGTCCACATACGACGCAAATTTTTTGTTGCGGTCGGAACAAGCAGAAGTCCCAACCCTATTGACATAGTAACTGGAAGTAGAGCGAAAGGTATGATCCATGCATATTGATATGTATGTTCCATAATAAAATCAAACTTTCTTTTTTTATTCTTATTAATTGTTTCCCATTCACCAGCCCTTATTTCTTCCGGAAGGAGCAATAATCAAATAAATAAAAAAAAAAAAAAAAAAAAAAATTCAAACGAAGAAGTTACAATTCTTCAAATAACCAAGTTACTAGTTAAAAGCTACTACCTAGTTATTAACGAAGATATTTATTAAGATAAAAAATATGAAATTTTCAATTATTCTACTATATACATACGATACGGTGATTTCTATCCGTATTTATACTAATTATAGTAAGGAAAAAGAATGATACCAAAAATTCAAGTACTTTATTCTGGTATGTATCGTAGGATCTGCCAATAACTCGATCCAATAAACCTAGTTTTTATTTAGTTTCTTCGGAGTCATTAACTAATTCTGGAATTGATTGGCTTCTAGTCCAAAAAAACAAACTTATGTTTATGTGTTTATGAAAAATCCTAGAATACTTGTCACTTCGCATAGAACTAAAATGAGAAATTACTCAAATTCCCTTTATTTTATCAAGTAATGTGTTGTTTAACGGATTAACTACTTTGATTTAATTTCAATTTAAATTATGTGGACTCTATCTCCGAGCTTGACCAATTAATAGAAAAAGGTTACATTCATTATTGGTTTCCTAAATTAGGAAAGGGTTCTTAAGCTTTTCGATTTATTAAATATAACATTTATAATATATATATATTATCTAAATAGACTGAGATATGAATTGGAACCTTTTTAATTCTTATCAATGGCATCCGATTCAACGGTAGTAGATCACGCCCGTAGACATAGATTGAATAAAGATATGAAGCCCCCAATCAGTACAAATTATTCTTTCTTCGAACATTGGATGTAATGGAAATGTGAAAAAAAAAAATTCCCTTGAAAATCACATCGTTTTTTCTTTTTTCTTCTATTTCATTTCTTTTTTTATCCTTAATAATACCATATGCGATGCTCATCTATCTGTATCCATACTTTTCTATGTTATGAAGTAAGCATAAGTATCGGCTATGGAATAAAGATAGATAATGAATAGTTAATAGAAAGAACAATATATTTTGAATTGAACAATAAATGTCTTTCACGTCCAACTATAAAAATGAGTGACCCTTTTATTTTGAAATGGCGGTTCCAAAGAAACGTACTTCTCTGTCAAAAAAGCATATTCGTAGAAATATTTGGAAAGGAAGGGGATATCAGGCCGCGGCAAAAGCTTTATCTTTAGCTAAATCTATTTCTACCGGGCATTCAAAAAGTTTTTTTGTGCGACAAACAAGTAATAAAGCCTTGGAATGATTTGAATCTGAATCAGCATGACTCGATGAATTGGATGATTAAATTTATAAGATGAAGAATTCACATTAACTAATGTTTTGAACTCATCAATATGAGATAGAACTGGCTGTTGTGGTATGTAGAATACAAATTCTTCTGTATACTAGGTTCTAAAAATGATTTCTTTTTTTGTTTGAAAAAAAAAAAAAAAAAAAAAAAAAAGAAAGAAGTAGTTAGACACAAAATACAAAGTTTCACCTTTCATTGATTGGTTTTTATAATTCGCGAGATGGGGATTGTAACTTTCCCCATCGATTCATTTTTCACAATAACAAAACTCTTACTTTTTTTTTTTTTCTTAGGAAGGGATTGGCTTATTGGATTATGTATCTCCAATAGTTATACATCATTAATATTTTTTGAAAATCTGAAACAAGTATGAACGAGGTTAGAGCCCCCTTTTTTGTTCCAAAGTAAGGCGGGGATAAGATTCATAGTCAAAGTCAATGAATTATTGAAACTAATTGATTAAAATATACATTTTAAAACTTTGATTTGTAGCTCTCTGAATCACTACATATCTACAAGGACTCCCTCTTATTTCGAACAGAAAAAAAAAATAATAATAATAATAAAACTGCCAGGATACCATTTAGATCGATATTTATGTACTAAAGAATGAGTCAATCTTACGTAATCCAACCCCAATGGATCCTATCCCATGTTTGAGCTGGAGGATCGATCAATCGATATATCTAGATCTAATATCTAAATTTTTTTATCTATTAATATTAGATTTCAAATCTATATATAAAGAGATCTTATCATTTTCATTTTTTAAGTTTTCTAAGTTAAAGTACATAAAGTACATACAGTAGAATTCCAATAAAGATTGAAACTCTTTTGTTATACGATATGCCCGGTCCAATACCTAATGGGTTTGGTAAATCGTCACACAAATTATGTTATGTATACAATGAAGATCCCAATCATTAATACATCTTTAATACCAAACTATCCAAATTTTTATAGAAATCTTTTGGATGTAGTGATGAAGTTGTGATATATAAAAAATATTGTTTTATTTTGTTCATTGAAAAATGAATCTTTTTCGTTTTGGATCTATCAAATCAGATAAATGAGAAATGAATCGTCAAAAAATGAGAAAAAAAAAAATTCTTAGTTCTATACCCGGACTCAGGGCATAACCGTCTAGTTCCAACTATTCCAGAAGAACTTATAATACGGAAAAGCCCGCTGTTTAAAATGACCTCCTGCCACGATACTAAGGATTATTGAGCGTTTAAATATTTATTTGAACGGGTCTTTATTCATCGATTCTAACATTTCCTAAAATAGATTGCATTAAATCCCTCAATCTCGACGATTGAACATCATATGGACTATGATTATTTCGATGAAGCCGCCATGGTGAAATTGGTAGACACGCTGCTCTTAGGAAGCAGTGCTAGAGCATCTCGGTTCGAGTCCGAGTGGCGGCATCCTCTAAAAAAGGCACAATAGATCCTATAATGAATTCAATTCCGGATTTCCATTCCGTAATTGGGGATACCCCCCTAAAAAAAAAAATTATGATATTTGCCACTTTAGAACATATATTAACTCACATCTCTTTTTCTATCATTTCAATTGTTATTACGATTCATTTGATGACCTTATTAGTCCATCAAACCGTAGTACTATTTCATTTGTCAGAAAAAGCCATGATGGCTACCTTTTTCTGTATAACAGGATTATTAGTTACTCGTTGGATTTATTCGAGACATTTGCCGTTAAGCGATTTATATGAATCTTTAATGTTTCTTTCGTGGAGTTTCTCCATTATTCATATGTTTCCTAAAAGACGGAACCAGAAAAGTTATTTAAGCGCAATAACCGCGCCAAGTGCTATTTTTACCCAAGGCTTTGCCACTTCGGGTCTTTCAACCGAAATGCATCAATCTGCAATATTAGTACCTGCTCTACAATCCCAGTGGTTAATGATGCACGTAAGTATGATGTTATTGAGTTATGCAGCTCTTTTATGTGGATCGTTATTATCCGTAGCTCTTTTAGTCATTACATTTCGAAAAAACCTAGATATTCCTCGCAAAAGCAATCATTTATTAATTGGGTCATTTTCCTTTGTGAATGAAAAAAGAAGTGTTTTACAAAACACCTCTTTTCTTTCATTTATAAATTATCACAGGTATCAATTAACTCAACAATTAGATCAGTGTAGTTATCGTGTCATTAGTCTAGGGTTTGCTTTTTTAACCATAGGTATTCTTTCGGGAGCAGTATGGGCTAATGAGGCATGGGGGTCTTATTGGAATTGGGACCCCAAGGAAACTTGGGCATTTATTACTTGGACCATATTCGCGATTTATTTACATAGTAGAACAAATCAGAGCTTTCAGGGTGTGGATTCGGCAATTGTGGCTTCTATAGGATTTCTTATAATTTGGATATGCTATTTTGGGGTCAATCTATTAGGAATAGGACTACATAGTTATGGTTCATTCACATTAACAACTAATTGAAGAAAGGGCCTGAAGAATACATAGGA